AATCTTTTCCTTCTTTTTTTTTTTTTTCAGAATATTCAGTTAAGACCATTCCAAGGCTCCTTTTCGCCATGCATAAACTAAACCAACAACTAGGATAAGCACGAAAATGAAAGCTTCGATAAAAACTGATACACCCAATATGTCGAAACTCATTGCCCAAGGGTAGAGAAAGACCGTTTCCACATCAAAAACAACAAAAACTAGCGCAAACATGTAATAGCGTATTCGGAATTGTAACCAAGCCCCCCCCATGGGTTCTATACCCGATTCATAACTAGAAAGCTTCTCTGGTCCTTCACTAACCGGAGCTAAAAGCCCTGAAATCCAAAATACCAAAATAGGAATAAGACTTGCTATTATTAGAAATGCCCAAAAAATATCATATTCGTGAAGCAGAAACATAAATGTACTCCCATTAATTTGGAATAGGCGGAACTGAATTAGTCAATTCAAGTTGGCATTGTCAATTTATTCAAAACTTCTCTCTTTTCCTCGGTGAAACAAGAACCTGTTTTGGTCAAACCAAAGAGCGCTTACTTTAGCCTTTGTTTCTTTTGTGCCAAGTCTTCCTTAAGGACTCATCCAACGCAATACCCACTCCCTTTCTTTTGGATTTCCATTCTATTTATATATGTTATATACCTAATTCTTATACAAAGAAAACTCTTTCGCTTCACTTTGTCTCGCTTTCTTTTCTATAGAATCTCTAGAAAAAAGAATTGCTCTATCCTTTATTTAATGATAGTCAGATACTATTAAATAAAAAAGAAAATACTTACTACTAATTAGATTAGAACTTAATTAAAATAGGATATGACTAATGTATGCAGCCTAATGAGGAGTAATACTAAAAAAAAAGAACTCTATTTCAGAATTATGAACCAAAATATCTTGTTTTATTATTTACTCTTTCTTTTTTTTTTCTTTCGATTTTTTATATTTAAAGTAGATCGGTTTAGATAATGTATATTTTAGATAAATATACTAATATACTTTAAACACAGTAGGAATCCACAAAAAGGAGAAAATCGTTGCAGTCATTATAGGAAAGTCTAGGGATTTAAAGCATATCCTATTTGAAGGAGGATGGAATTCAAATAAAGTAAGGGATCTTTTCTTCTATTGATTTGATAGAAATTCTTTCTATGATTTTCGATGAATGAGCCTATGGTAATGCTTTTTTCTCTATTCTATGGCGCAAGTGACCCTCGAGTCTATAAACAAGTACTAATAAGGAAAAAAACTATATTAAAGGAAACAAATATAGGATATTCTAAAATCTAAAAAAAAAAACACATATATATTAGGGCTATACGGATTCGAACCGTAGACCTTCTCGGTAAAACAGATCAAACAGATTATTATCGAAATGATTCGAACTGTTTCAAAGACCCAACATGCATTTTTCTGCATTGGGCTCTTTCATCAACTGATGTAAAGATCAGTTAATCCACCATAGTTTTTCTTTACGGAAAGATAATAAGATGGCTCCCTGTGCTCTGATTGACTGTTTGTATTATGATCTATCTAGGAGCAATACCAAAGTGTTTCAAAGGAGGATTACCTTGACTTAGGTCTGCCTCCGGCCTAAATTAAATCAACCTAAGTGAAATGGAATCTCTATCGTTCCGCTGCAAGAGTTGACTATGAGACTTCATACACCTTAAAGTTCATAGAACGAAAAGAAGTTTTTTGGAGGCCCTTATCCTCATTACGCCTAGCATTGAGTGGGCTGGATATTTACCTTATCAACTAGCAAATCATTAGTGGTTCTATTTGATTAGGCACTTGGCACCTGAATCGGATTGAACCGACTATTTGTCAGGCTATTGTTCTCCTATTCTCTCGAATCCATGAAGTAAGACATTGATTTTGCAATAAGGTCAATTATGTTCATTGCATAATAAGTTCCTTTGAAAAGCATTGGCGCACGTGTAAACGAGTTGCTCTACCGAACTGAGCTATAGCCCTTGTCAGAGATATCTTAACATATAGATAATTTCTTGTCAAGATGAATATTCTCTAATGCCAGAGGATATCCCTTTGATCTGTTTACTATATAACATACTAATAATGATAACATACCAATAACGGAGCGGTATTGCTTATAAAAAGCATTCGATCTATAATCGATCGAAGTAATGAGGCTTCTTTTGTGGTGATAAATTGCCTACTTAACTCAGTGGTTAGAGTATTGCTTTCATACGGCGAGAGTCATTGGTTCAAATCCAATAGTAGGTAGGTAGAAAAATTACTAGATAGCATTGGACTTACTTCGCTTCGCTATCTAATAACTTTTCTACCCTTCTTTCCTTTTTATTTGTATTAACGAAACCTTTGGATTGTCTTCAATTGGATGGGGGAACCCAATTGACAGCCTCGACTCGTATCCTAGCTCGTCTGAGAGCTAGCTTCGCTTCAACCAATTCTTTCGTACCCTCAGCTCTACTCAAATTAGCTTCGGCTATTTCAAGTGCTTGTTGAGCTTCTTCTGGATCAATGTCACTACCTAGTTCTGCATCATTTCCTAAAATGATGATCTCATTATTCACTATTCTCGCAAAACCACTCCACAGAACCGCCGTTAACCATTGGTCGTTGAGGAGGCGTATTCTCAAAGGGCCCATATCTACAGCTGTGTTAATGGGGGCGTGGTTTGGTAATACACCAATTTGTCCACTATTAGTAGATAAAATGATTTCTTTCACTTCACAATCCCAAATAATTCGTTTAGGAGTCAGTACATAAAGATTTAATTTCATTTCTTCAATTTGTTCTCCTCTTCTAAGTTTATAGCTTTCGTGCTAGCTTCATCAATGTTCCCTACCAAATAAAAAGCCTGTTCGGGTAGGCCGTCTAATTCTCCGGAAAGGATTAGTTGAAATCCCCTAATAGTTTCTGCAAGACCAACATACTTTCCTGGAGAACCAGTAAAAACTTCTGCCACAAAGAACGGTTGTGATAAGAACCGCTCAATTTTGCGTGCTCTTGCTACAGTTAAACGATCCTCCTCCGATAATTCATCCAACCCAAGAATTGCGATAATGTCCTGAAGTTCTTTGTAACGTTGTAAAGTTTCCTTAACTCTTTGCGCAGTTTCATAATGTTCGTTGCCAACGATCCGAGGCTGTAACATAGTTGAGGTTGAATCTAAAGGATCTACTGCGGGATAAATACCCTTGGAAGCCAATCCTCTGGAAAGTACGGTAGTAGCGTCCAAATGTGCAAATGTTGTGGCAGGAGCAGGGTCGGTCAAATCGTCCGCGGGTACATAAACAGCTTGGATCGAAGTTATAGATCCCTTTTTGGTAGAAGTAATTCTTTCTTGCAAAGAACCCATTTCTGTACTAAGGGTAGGTTGATAACCCACTGCAGAAGGCATTCTCCCTAATAAGGCGGATACCTCCGATCCTGCTTGAACAAAACGAAAGATATTATCGATGAATAAAAGCACGTCTTGCTTATTAACATCTCGGAAATATTCTGCCATAGTTAGAGCAGTTAAACCAACTCTCATACGAGCTCCTGGCGGTTCATTCATTTGCCCATAGACTAGAGCTACCTTTGATTCCTCAATATTTTTTTCATTAATTACTCCGGATTCCTTCATTTCCATATAAAGATCATTTCCTTCACGAGTCCGTTCCCCTACTCCACCAAATACAGATACGCCTCCATGAGCTTTAGCAATGTTATTGATTAATTCCATGATGAGTACTGTTTTACCTACTCCTGCCCCCCCAAATAATCCTATTTTTCCTCCACGCCGATAAGGAGCTAAAAGATCGACCACCTTAATACCTGTTTCAAAGATAGATAATTTCGTATCTAACTCGATAAAGGCAGGCGCAGATCTATGAATAGGGAATGTTGCACTAGTATCTACAGGACCCAAATTGTCAATAGGCTCCCCAAGAACGTTAAAAATTCGTCCGAGAGTAGCTCCACCGACTGGAACACTCAAAGGAGCTCCCGTGTCAATCACTTCCATTCCTCTCATCAACCCGTCTGTAGCACTCATAGCTACAGCTCTAACTCTATTATTTCCTAATAATTGTTGTACCTCACAAGTCACATTAATTTGCTTATCAGCAGTGTCTCTACTCTTGACTATCAAAGCGTTATAAATATAAGGCAACTTGCCCGGGGGAAAAGTGATATCCAGTACGGGTCCAATAATTTGATCAATACGCCCTGTGCTTTTTTCTTCAATTGTGGAAATCCCGGAACGCGAAGTAGTAGGATTGGTTCTCATAATTATCACATAATTATAAAAAAAAAGGAATTTGTCGAAATTTTTCTTTTTTTTTCTTGTTGAATAATGCCAAATCAAATAAAAAAAATATCCAAAAATCCAAAAGTAAAAAGGAAATAAATTAGTTAATTCAATAAAAAAGAAAAAGGGACTAGCACTTGATTTAGTTGCCCAAGCGAATCCCATTCAATCGTTTACTCATGGAATGACTCCTTTGGAAAGTTCAATCAATCTTTTTTTTCATATACATTTCGCCTTTTGTGAAGGATCTGTGCCTGCTCTACTTTCCTATCTAGGACTTCGATATACAAAATATATATTACTGTGAAGCATAGATTGCTGTCAACAGAGAATTTTCTTAGTATTTAGGTATTTAGATTCAAAATAAGAAAGGGTTAAGAACTTGTAAAATTGTAAAATAAGGATTAGGGATTGGTTTGGGTTGCGCTATATCTATCAAAGAGTATACAATAATGATGGATTTGGTAAATCAAATCCATGGTTTAATAATGAACCTTGTTAACTTACCATAACAACAACTCAATTCCTATCGAATTCCTATAGTAGAATTCCTATAGGATAGAACGTACACAGAGTGTACGCATTATATATGAATGAAACATATTCATTAACTTAAGCATATTACCTTAACTTAAGCATATTCCCTTTTTTATTTAATGGGTTGATATTAATTGAATATCCTTTTTTTAAGATTTTTGCAAAGGCAAAGGTTTCATTTACTTACGCCTAATCCATATCGAGTAGACCTTGTCGTTGTGAGAATTCTTAATTCATGAATTGTAGGGAGGGACTTATGTCACCACAAACAGAAACTAAAGCAAGTGTTGGATTTCAAGCTGGTGTTAAGGATTATAAATTGACTTACTACACTCCGGAGTACGAAACCAAGGATACTGATATCTTGGCAGCATTCCGAGTAACTCCTCAGCCCGGGGTTCCGCCTGAAGAAGCAGGGGCTGCAGTAGCTGCGGAATCTTCTACTGGTACATGGACAACTGTTTGGACTGATGGACTTACCAGTCTTGATCGTTACAAAGGACGATGCTATCACATTGAGCCCGTTCCTGGGGAGGAAGATCAATATATCTGTTATGTAGCTTACCCATTAGACCTATTTGAAGAGGGTTCTGTTACTAACATGTTTACCTCCATTGTAGGTAACGTATTTGGTTTCAAAGCCCTACGTGCTCTACGTTTGGAGGATCTACGAATTCCCCCTACTTATTCAAAAACTTTCCAAGGTCCGCCTCATGGTATCCAAGTTGAAAGGGATAAGTTGAACAAGTACGGTCGTCCTTTATTGGGATGTACTATTAAACCAAAATTGGGATTATCCGCAAAAAATTACGGTAGAGCGTGTTATGAGTGTCTACGCGGTGGACTTGATTTTACCAAAGATGATGAAAACGTAAACTCACAACCATTTATGCGCTGGAGAGACCGTTTTGTTTTTTGTGCCGAAGCAATTTATAAAGCACAGGCTGAAACCGGTGAAATCAAGGGGCATTACTTGAATGCGACTGCAGGTACATGCGAAGAAATGATTAAAAGAGCTGTATTTGCGAGAGAATTAGGGGTTCCTATTGTAATGCATGACTACTTAACTGGAGGATTCACCGCAAATACTAGTTTGGCTCATTATTGCCGCGACAATGGCCTACTTCTTCACATTCACCGAGCAATGCATGCTGTTATTGATAGACAGAAAAATCATGGTATGCATTTCCGTGTATTAGCGAAAGCATTGCGTATGTCTGGGGGAGATCATGTCCACGCTGGTACAGTAGTAGGTAAGTTAGAAGGGGAACGCGAAATGACTTTAGGTTTTGTTGATTTATTGCGCGATGATTTTATTGAAAAAGATCGTGCTCGCGGTGTCTTTTTCACTCAGGATTGGGTATCCATGCCAGGTGTTATACCGGTGGCTTCAGGGGGTATTCATGTTTGGCATATGCCAGCTTTGACCGAAATCTTTGGAGACGATTCCGTATTACAATTTGGTGGAGGAACTTTAGGACATCCTTGGGGGAATGCACCAGGTGCAGCAGCTAATCGAGTGGCTTTAGAAGCCTGTGTACAAGCTCGTAACGAAGGCCGTGATCTTGCTCGTGAAGGTAATGAAATTATCCGCGAAGCTTGCAAATGGAGTCCTGAACTAGCCGCAGCTTGTGAAGTATGGAAAGCGATCAAATTCGAGTTCGCACCGGTAGATACTATCGATTAAGTAGATAAAACTTTCTATTTTATAAAGAAGTCTAAATAAAAAAGAAGCAAAATAGAAAGAAAAAAAGTTACGAAATGCAGTAATTCTTCTTTATTCTTCTAATTGATTGGAATTAAATTCGGCTCAATCTTTTTTTCGAAAAAGATTGAGCCGAATTTAAATAGATTTTGATACGATCATGAGACTTGACAAATCGAGATTCTTCTATTCTATATATCTAGAATATAAAAAGGTATAATACAACAAACAAATACAAATAAAAATAGAGTATTATCATACGATAATGGAATCAAATACGCAGTATTTACAGAAAAGAGTCTTCGTTTATTGGGAAAGAATCAATATACTTCTAATGTCGAATCGGGATTCATTAAGACAGAAATAAAGCGTTGGGTCGAACTCTTCTTTGGTGTTAAGGTAGTAGCTGTGAATAGCCATCGACTACCCGGAAAGGGTAGAAGATTGGGACCTATTCTGGGACATACAATGCATTACAGACATATGATCATTACCTTTCAACCGGGTATTCTATTCCACTTCTACCCCTTAAATTAAAGAAAGGGTATTCTGAAAGAGGTATTTCTTTCGTTTTCATAATCGCTTTTTTTGAATTCAATTTCAAGTTCGATTAGAAGCATACAAAGGCCATGAGAATGGGAAAAGAAAAATCAAATCTTTTTAATTAGTTCCCCTTTTTTGCAATTTTCTTATTATCCCTTCCATTCATTTTTTTTTTTATAGAATTCTATAAAAATAGTATTCTATAAAAAATCTTTTTTTGCAAACTCAAAAATATAATAGTCAATATTCCTTATAATAGATATACTTAATTATATCTTAAGAATCATAAGATATATTTTGAATAGATAGAAATAGTAAATTTGAATTGAGACACCTATTCTATGACAGATTTTAACTTACCCTCTATTTTCGTGCCTTTAGTAGGCTTAGTATTTCCGGCAATTGCAATGGCTTCGTTGTTTCTTTATGTGCAGAAAAATAAGATTGTCTAGAACCGATGGGGCCAAATTTTCTCCATGTATTTCCAGGAGCATAATACAGATATTTTTTAGTGTAAGTAATATAATATGATAGGGGGTATGTAGCTCTTTCTACACACAAATGAAAAACGTCTATATGCGGATATAAGCTACGAGTATAAATGCATGCATATGCCTAACCGAGTATAGCGAGTTTTTTTTAAGCGGATCCACGAATTTTTTTGAATAGAAAGTCAATGTATCTAACCAATTATTTCACAGGAGTACTAGCTACTGAAAGCGATTTCAGAATAAAAAAAAGTAAAGTCAAAATCGTTTAGCTTATTCTCTCAATTTGAATTGACCGCTGCTGGATTTTGTATATCTAATATGAATTGGCGATCAGAACACATATGGATAGAACTTCTAAAAGGTTCTCGAAAAAGAGGTAATTTTTTCTGGGCCTGTATTCTTTTTCTAGGTTCATTAGGATTCTTAGCAGTTGGGGTTTCCAGTTATCTTGGTAAGAATATGATATCCGTACTTACATCTCAACAAATTCTTTTTTTTCCACAGGGAATCGTAATGTCTTTCTACGGAATCGCGGGCCTATTCATTAGCTCCTATTTGTGGTGCACTATTTTGTGGAATGTAGGCAGTGGTTATGACCGATTCGATAGAAAAGAGGGAATAGTGTCCATTTTTCGATGGGGATTCCCTGGAATAAAACGTCGCATCTTCCTTCGATTCCTTGTACGGGATATCCAATCAATTAGAATTCAGGTTAAAGAGGGTCTTTATCCTCGTCGTATCCTTTATATGGAAATCCGTGGCCAGGGGGTCATTCCCTTGACTCGTACTGATGAGAAGTTTTTTACTCCACGAGAAATTGAACAAAAAGCTGCCGAATTGGCCTATTTCTTGCGCGTACCGATTGAAGTTTTTTGAGTATCAATTGCAATTTTTTTTCAATTGTAAGGGGATTTTGAGTATTTATCTAAAGGAAGGAAGAGGATAAGAGAAAATTGTTTCTAATTTGTTTTGTCCAAATCAGATATATGGCATAATATTCTTCCATAAGAGAAATAGATACAAACACAAAGTCTCAAACCTTGTTGTAGAATTTTTGCTTCAAAGAAAAGAAATATCATATAGAGTCACCAAATGAAATAGAGTCTGCGAATGAAGCGGATTCATTAACAACTCAATTTACAGATTAAAAATGAAAAAAAAGAAAGCATTGCCTTCTTTCCTATATCTTGTATTTATCGTACTTTTTCCCTGGGGAGTCTCTTTCTCTTTTAATAAATGTCTGGAAGTTTGGATTAAGAATTGGTGGAATACCGGGCAATCCGAAACTCTATTAAAGGATATTCAAGAGAAAAGAATTCTAGAGGGATTCATAGAATTAGAAGAACTTTTTCTCTTGGACGAAATGATAAAAGAGAAACCGAAGACACATGTACAAAAATCTCCTATAGGAATACACAAGGAAATAATACAATTGGCTAAAATTGATAATGAGGATCATCTCCATATCATTTTGCATTTCTCGACAAATATAATCTGTTTGGCTATTCTAAGTGGTTCTTTTTTTCTGGGTAAAGAGGAACTTGTCATTTTGAATTCTTGGGTTCGGGAATTCTTCTATAACTTAAATGACTCAATAAAAGCTTTTTTTATTCTTTTAGTTACTGATTTTTTTGTTGGATTTCACTCCACCCGCGGTTGGGAACTACTAATTCGTTGGGTCTACAACGATCTTGGATGGGCTCCTAACGAGCTAATTTTTACTATTTTTGTTTGTAGTTTTCCTGTGATTCTAGACACGTGTTTGAAATTTTGGGTCTTTTTTTGTTTAAACCGTCTATCTCCTTCGCTTGTAGTCATTTATCATTCAATTAGTGAAGCATAAATTCACTCATTTGATTTGCTAATATTAATCAAATTAGCATCTTTCTTCCTTTAGAAAGAAAGGCTTTTCCTTTTTAGCAAAATTCTTTCTATTTCTACCTGCTCAAGGTATTAATCATTCCAGTATAACTGTTGCAGTAGAATGACAACATACTCGTGTATAGGGAACTAGATTAGCTTAGCTACCTATCTAATTTATTGTAGAAATTCCGGGATCCGCGATTGGACATGGAAAATAGAAATACTTTTTCTTGGTTAAAGGAACAGATGATTCGATCGATTTCTGTATCGATCATGATATACGTAATAACTCGGACATCTATTTCAAATGCATATCCCATTTTTGCGCAGCAGGGTTATGAAAACCCGCGGGAAGCAACTGGACGAATTGTATGTGCCAATTGCCATTTAGCTAATAAGCCCGTGGATATTGAAGTTCCCCAGGCTGTGCTTCCTGATACTGTATTTGAAGCAGTTCTTCGAATCCCTTATGATATGCAGCTGAAACAAGTTCTTGCTAATGGGAAAAAGGGAGGGTTGAATGTAGGTGCTGTTCTTATTTTGCCCGAGGGATTCGAATTAGCGCCGCCCGACCGTATTTCTCCT